ATATTTCATATCCCCCCTTTTCTTTGCGTATGATTTTACTTACTACGCCCGCCCCTGTAGCATTATAAACCATATTGTTACTCTTGCTTCCGTCGGGATAAATCTGACCCCTTCCCCTATTTCCCCCTACGTATATAGGATATTTTAAAAAGTGAACATCTTTCTTAGTAGTGGGGTCGGGGGAAAGAATAGGAAAGGCGATTTCACTATATTTCTGACCGGGGACAGGCCCTATCACAAGAATATTTTTATTATTCGGGCGGTAGCGCTGAAAAGACAAATTGCCTATCTTTTCTTTCATCTCAGGAGAAATACGGTCGGAAGGAGCTAATTCAAAACCCTCCGGTAAAATAAGAACAGCCCCCACATTCAAACCCCCCTTCTTACCATTAGCAAGAACTTGTTTCACTTGCTTATCATAAGGAATTCTAACAACTGCTTCAAATACAGTATCAGGAAGTACTGCTTGGGGAACCTCAATATCCACGGGCTTACTAGCCAAATGGCAATTGGCACATACAATACGCCCAGTCGCTTCTCGTGGATTTTCATAACCCTGCTGCGCAAAAATGGGATATGCACTTGAAATGGATGTCCGGGTCATGAGATATACCACGAGCGAGACGGAAATAGATCGAGTAATCTGTTCCTTTATCAAAAAAAAAATATTTCTAGTTTGCATGGTCTAATCATTGATCCGAAAATTTCTACAATAAATTGGGTAGGTCACTAGTATAGTTCCCTATCCACGATTCTGCTATTTATTTTACCGGAACCATTTTATGGGAATACGATAGGATGAAAAACGATGAAAATCCTACAAACAGGAAGTTTAAAATGTTTATGTAGAACTACAAAGTAAAAAAGATTCTAATTGGATTAGATTAATATCGCTAGATCGTTTATCAATCATTCATTGAATGATAAATAACTACAAGTGAGGGAGATACGCGATTTAAATAACGGAAAATCCAATATTTAAAAATAGTATCGAGAATAACAGGAAAAGTGGAAACAAGACCAGATCTAATTTGATCATTATGAATAAACCCCAAATCTTTGTAGACCGAATCAATCATTAGTTCCCAACCGTGGGGCGAATGAAATCCGATACATAAATCGGTTAATAAAAGAATCAAAAAAGCTTTGACTGTATCACTTAAATTAGATAGGAATTCCTGAGACCAAGAGTTAAGAATAACGAGTTCTTCATTTCCTAAAATAGAATAGCCGCTTAGAATAATAAAACAGATTATATTTGTTAAGAAGTGCAAAATCGTATGGATACGACCTTCATTATGTATCTTGATTAATTGAATCGTTTCTTTGTGGATTCCTATAGGAAGCTTTTTTAGAGCTGTCTCCGAATATTCTTTGATCATTTCTTCCAAAAAGAGGATTTCCTCCAATTCTATGAACTTTTCTAGAATACTTTTTTCTTGAATATCATTCAAAAAAATTTCGGATTGACCAGCATTCGACCAATTAGTAACCCAAGATTCCATACTTTTAGTAAATAAGAGAGAAATCCACCAAGGTAAAAATACTATAGATGTAAAATACAAAAGAGGAGTCAAGGCTTTCTTTGTTGCCATTTATTACCTGTGAATTTTTAATTAACCTACTTCACTTCATGATTCTATGTGATCGAATATTTCTTTCAAACATGAGTTCTAGACAAGGTATCAAATCTATGAATCGAGTTTATTTTTATTTGTTTGAATCGAGAAAGAATACATAAATAGACTTGGCTTCGAATTAAAATGAAGAAATAATTCAAAATCGTGTTTCCAAAAATCTCAATTCAGAAAATTCCAAACAAGTGTTTCCTTTTGATGAATGACCTAAAAAGTGCTTTACTTTAACTTTAAGGAATGAATATTATTGGAGATTTTGAGACGAAAGGGAGTTCTTTCGTCTCAAAATCTCCAATATTTCGAAAAAATTCTAATGAAAGGGTAAACTAAAGGGTCGGTTGACAAAACCAAAATTGACAAGATATGATTTACCTAAAGTATCACTTCCAACAAATATTGAACTAAAAAAAAAGAACAATTCCTTTCTTTCGAAATTGTTTGATATATGAAATGGATTGAATCTAGTAGTTCAATTTTTTACTTATTTCAATTGAGTTGCATAGATTTGGATACGCATAAAAAACCACAAAAAAGTTGTTTTGTTTTATGGTTGTTCTATATACGTCGACTTTAGCTGGACTGAACGTTCTGGCGAAACTTCAGTTAAGCTATGTTATAGAAAAAAGAGGATTCTTGCGTTTTTTCCCTCCTGCCGAGAAAGCATTCATTTTTCAGACCCCAGCTTCTTTTTCTCAAAAGACTTCAATTGGTACGCGCAAGAAATAGGCCAATTCCGCGGCTTTTTTTTCAATTTCTCGCGGGGTCAAATTCTCATCAGTACGGGTCAACGGAATAGCCCCCCGGCCTCGGATGTCCATATAAAGGACACGGCGGGCATAAATACCCTCTTTGACTTCTATTCTAACGGATTGAATATCTTTTATAAGGAATCGTAGGAATATACGACGATTTTTTCCAGGAAATCCCCAACGAAAAATACAAACCTTTCCTTCCCTTCTATCGAATCGATCATAACCACTACCTACATTCCAGGAAATGGTGCACCACAAATAGGAACTAATAAAGATACCCGCGATCCCGTAGAAAGACATCACGATCCCTTGCGGAAAAAAAAGGATTTGCTGCGGCGGAACAAAAGATATCAAATTTTTACCAAGATAACTGGAAGTTCCAACCAATAAGAATCCTAATGAACCTAAAAAAACGATAAGGGCCCAGCAAAAATTACTTAGTTTTCGAGACCCCGTTATAAGTTCTATCCATATATGTTCTGATCGCCAACCCATACTTGATCCGATTGCATTTTATTGGAATTGAGAGAATACCCCAAATGATTTTGACTTTACTTTATTTTGTTTCCGAAGAAACTTTCATCAACTAGCACTAGTTTGGTATGAACTAGCACTAGTTTGATGAGAACCTTTAGGAGTAATTCATCAAATTGGTTAGATCTAAAATAATACCCTACCTTTCGTAGGATCCCAATATACATTATTGATATACATATAGATCCACCAACTTTACATTTTCGGCATCGGGCAATCCTGATCTATTTAAAACTAGCTAGAATTCATTTACCCATAGATCATTTTCTGCCGGCATAAGAGCTTTTTCTTTTATGTTCGGCAGAAATCACATGTTATACCATATTTCATTTCCCGCAATAAATATCTGTGTTATGCTACAAGTATAAGTTTCCAAAAAAACGGATAAGGTTGGGCTCCTCAGATCTAAACAATCTTGTTTTTTTGAACATGAAGAAATAAGGAAGCCATTGCAATTGCTGGAAATACTAGGCCTACTAAAGGGACAAAAATAGAGGGAAAATTAAAAGTTGTCATAAAATGGGTACCTCGATTTACTATTTGTATTTGCACCTGTTTTTTTTATTAAATATCATATTTTTTATTGATTATAATTAAGAATTGTAATTATTAGAAATTCGTAGTTATTATTAATTATAATTAATTCAATTCGAAAATTCTTATTCAATATATTAAGTATCTACATATCTAATCTAAGTGATACACTAAGTCGAAATAAGTCCAAGGGACGTAGAATTCAATAAATGGACTTATTCATCTATCTACACGAAAGATATATATGATAATCAACTTGATTATTTTTATTCATTTCTTTGTGTTTTATTCTTGTCTTCTAATTTGATAATATAAAGTAATAAAGAACGGGTTTCTTACAAATTCTCGAAAGATTTGTTAGAATGCGACACAACCGGAATTTTTATTTTTAGTGAAATGGGGTTTTCGGGAGATGGAGAAAGATACAAAACTGTATATCTATCTTTTTTATAATTAATTATAATTATATACGTAAGACGAAATTCGTTTTATTTGCCTAAATTCATAAAAGGCAAAAATAGCGCTTTTATCTTGTTGATGATGATAGAGACTTGTTAATCTTAATTAGTAATCTAGGTAAAAAAGAGCTATCCGCTTGGTTGCTACAAATAAAATAATTGAACTTAGTGTACTCTACTTGATTGAATTGGAATTCAAAGGAGAGAAAGCGTGGAACTTAAATAACTCAATCAGAACGCTTTTTAAAAGATTACGTGGTACGATTAGGTCGAATAGGCCCTTATGGAATACATATTCAGCCACTTGTGAATCTTCGGGTACTGTTTTATTCAATGTTTGTTCAATTACTCTTTTACCCGCAAATGCAATGTAGGAATTTGGTTCGGCAATAATGATATCTCCCAACATAGCAAAACTTGTGGTTATCCCACAAGCGGTAGGCGATGTAAGGATTGATACATATAATAACTTTTTATTTGCTTGATAATAATATAAGGCAGAGAATATTTTAACCATTTGCATCAAGCTCAAACTTCCTTCTTGCATGCGGGCCCCTCCCGAAGCACACACTATAATAAGAGCTAGAAATTAATTGGTAGCGTACTCAACCAAACGGGCGATTTTCTCCCCCACTGCGGATCCCATACTACCCCCCATAAACTGAAAATCCATAACCCCGATTGCTACGGGAATACCGTTTAGTCCACCTACGCCTGTTTGAACAGCCTCGGTTAATCCTGCCCTTTTTTGATAAGAATCAATACGATCTTTATTTATAAGGCTCCTCCGCCGAATGAAATCCAACGGGATCCAGAGAGATCATGTCTTCATCCATAGGATCCCAAGTGCCGGGGTCGATCAAAACTTCGATTCTTTCTGAACTACTCATTTGAAAATGATATCCACATTGTTCACAAATTTTTGATTTCAAAAATTTCTTATAATTTAATGCATAACAATTTTCACATTGAACCCACAAATGCTTGTATTTTTTAGTTACATCGAGATCGTTATAGCTTTCTGTTAGAGTTAAATCACTACTATTCGCGCGGGTTTGTATACTGGACCTACCGCTTTCACTACT